ATGGCAGTTCCAAAAAAACGTACTTCTATGTCAAAAAAACGTATTCGTAGAAATATTTGGAAGAAAAAAGGATATTTAGTTGCAGTAAAAACTTTTTCTTTAGCGAAATCGGTTTCCACCGGGCATTCAAAAAGTTTTTTTGTGCGACAAACAAATAATAAAGTCTTAGAATAATCTCAATTGATATAGCCTAAAGAACCTCAAATTTTGTAAGATGAATGTTAACTAATGTATTTTTCTGTATTGAATTTCTCAATATTACTTAGAACTCACTGCTGTGATATATAGAATAAGAGTTTTTTGTATATTGGGTTCTAAGTATTATTTTTTTACCTATCGCAATTGTACTTTTCTATTGTGAAAAGTACAATTGTGATAGAGATTGAAACTCTTTTGTTATATGCCTATCCCAAAACTTAATTGGTTTTGTAAATGGTATTCTAAATTAGAAATTATATGCGCAATAAAGAATATTAATACTTTAATTTTAATATACTAAGGTATCGAAATCATTAGAAAAATAACAAATTATTTGTATTTAATGATGAAATTGTGATAGATATGAAATCCTAGTTATTTGATTTTGTTCATTGAAAAAAAAAAAATAAATCTTTTTCATTTGAATCCATGAAATCGGCTAAATGAAAAACAAATCATAAAAAAATAGAGAAAAAAAGACAATTCTTAGTTTTATACCTCAACCGAGAAAAAACTATGGAGTTCCAACTGTTTGGAGAAAACTTAGTTTCTAGTACATGAAAGTTGATTGTTAAAAAACCCACGACGATACTACCTAGGTAGGTATTTTATTGAAGATTCAAATATTTAAACCACAAACTAGTCTTTATTCATTGATTCTAATTAATGTTTCCTAAACTATATTGAATCCTTGAATCTCGACGATTCAACATGAATTGACTATTATTATTTCAAGTAAGCCGCCGTGGTGAAATCGGTAGACACGCTGCTCTTAGGAAGCAGTGCTAAAGCATCTCGGTTCGAGTCCGAGTGGCGGCATCTTCTAAAAGAGATACAATAGATCCTAAAATGTATTCAATTCGCGATTTCCAATTCTGTAATGGGACCCCTTTTATGATATTTGCGACTTTAGAACATATATTAACTCATATCTCTTTTTCGATCATTTCAATTGTGATTATGATTCATTTGATGACCTTATTAGTCCACAAAATTGTAGGATTACGTGATTCATCAGAAAAAGGGATGATAGCTACCTTTTTCTCTATAACAGGATTATTAGTTTCTCGTTGGATTTCTTCGGGACATTTTCCATTAAGTAATTTATACGAGTCATTAATCTTCCTTTCGTGTAGTTTCTTCATTATTCATATGATTCCCAAGATACGTAACCTTAAAAACGATTTAAGCACAATAATTGCACCAAGTACCATTTTTACTCAAGGCTTTGCCATGTCGGGTCTTTCAACTGAAATGCATCAATCCGCAATATTAGTACCTGCTCTACAATCTCAGTGGTTAATGATGCACGTAAGTATGATGTTATTGAGCTATGCAGCTCTTTTATGCGGATCATTATTATCAGTCGCTCTTCTAGTCATTACATTTCGAAAAAACATAAAAATTTTTTGTAAAAGCAATAATTTATTAATTAAGTCATTTTTCTTTGGTGAGATTGAATATTTGAATGAAAAAAGAAGTGTTTTTAAAAAAACTTCTTTTCCTTCATTTCAAAATTATTACAAATATCAATTAACTGAGCGTTTGGATTATTGGAGTTATCGTGTCATTAGTCTAGGGTTTACCTTTTTAACCATAGGTATTCTTTGTGGAGCAGTATGGGCTAATGAGGCATGGGGATCCTATTGGAATTGGGACCCCAAGGAAACTTGGGCATTTATTACTTGGACCATATTCGCGATTTATTTACATACTAGAACAAATATAAATTGGAAAGGTACGAATTCGGCACTTGTAGCTTCTATAGGATTTATTATAATTTGGATATGCTATTTTGGGATCAATCTATTAGGAATAGGTCTACATAGTTATGGTTCATTCACATAAACATCTAATTGAATAAACTACATGAAGAATACATAAGATAAAAACATCATCCCATATATAACGAAAGTTTGTTTTTATGAGTTTTTGAGAACCATTTAAATTTGAATGATTCCTTGATTCAAACGGTTCTCAAAAACTCGAGATGTATCTAATTACAATTCTTATTCATTTTATTTCTTTTTTCATTATACAGTACAGCAAACGATTTTCAAAATATTAAATTCAAAGAATTATAAGACTTTCCTTCCGTTTCATTAATGAAACACTATCTATGATAATAATTGGATAAGATAGCGTGTACCTTGTCAACTGATAACGAGAGAACAAAATCGGGATAAATACCAATACTTATTACGGGTAGAAAGATACAGATTGAAAGAAATAGTTCTCGTAGTCCAGAATCCCAAAAATTAGAGTTTGGAATATTAAATAACTTGTATCCATAAAACATCTGACGTAACATAGATAATAAATAAATAGGAGTTAATATCATTCCAATTGCCATTACAAAAGTAATTAGCATTTTTGACATTAAAAGATATTTTGTACTAGTAATTAGTCCAAAAAATACTACAAATTCCGCAACAAAACCACTCATTCCTGGCAATGCAAGAGAAGCCATCGAGAAGCTGCTGAACATGGTAAATGTTTTTGGCATTGGGATAGATATCCCTCCCATTTCTTCGAGATAAACAAGACGTGTTCTATCACAACTCGTTCCCGCCAAGAAAAAAAGTGCAGCACCAATAAATCCATGAGAGAGCATTTGTAAAATAGCTCCATTGAGTCCCATGTCGGTTATAGAACCAATTCCTATAATTGTGAAACCCATGTGAGATACAGAGGAATAGGCTATTCTCTTTTTTAAATTACGTTGACCAAGAGAAGTTGAAGCTGCATAGATTATTTGCATTGTTCCTATTATCACCAACCAAGGAGAAAATATAGAATGAGCGTGGGATAGTAATTCCATATTGATCCGAATCAATCCATATGCGCCCATTTTTAATAGGATTCCAGCTAAAAGCATACATGTACTGTAATGTGCTTCTCCATGGGTATCAGGTAACCATGTATGTAGGGGTATAATCGGCAATTTGACAGCATAAGCAATAAGGAAGCCAAAATAGAATATTATTTCCAATGCCACAGGATATGATTGATTAATTAATCTTTCAAAATCTAATGTTGGTTCATTGGAACCATATAAACCCATACCTAGAACTCCTATTAAGAAAAAAATGGAACCCCCTGCAGTGTACAAAATAAACTTTGTAGCCGAGTAGAGACGTTTCTTTCCCCCCCACATGGATAAAAGTAAGTAAACAGGAATTAATTCTAACTCCCACATGATGAAAAAAAGTAAAAAGTCTCGAGAGGAAAATAATCCTATTTGACCGCTGTACATTGCTAGCATCAGGAAATAGAACAACCGCGAATTTCGAGTAATTGGCCAAGCTGCTAAAGTTGCTAAAGTAGTGATAAATCCTGTCAGTAAAATGGGTCCTATGGAAAGTCCATCGATTCCTAGTCTCCAGTGGAAATCAAAAACATCTATCCATTTAGAATCTTCCTTCAATTGCATTAATGGATCATCCAATTGGAAATGATAACAGAATGCATAAGTCGTTAGAAGGAGTTCTAATAAGCATATACATATAGTATACCACCTAAACATCTTATTCCCTCTATGAGGGAAAAAGAAAATTGAGGAACCCGCGAATATCGGTAAAACAACAAGTATTGTTAACCAAGGAAAATAACTCGTGATAAAGACAAGATACATTTTGACCAGAAAAGCCCGTCCTCAAAATAATATATTTTGTCGAGCACGGGCTTTTGTCGGTAAAGAGGAATCACAAATGATTCAAGTGGAGTTTTTGTAACGTATCAATAAGATAGAGCCATGCTGCGAGTTGTTTCAGGCCCTAAATAAACACGGACACTCAAAAAATCTGTTGGGCAGGCAGATTCACATCTCTTACAACCTACACAGTCCTCGGTTCTTGGCGCGGAAGCTATTTGCTTGGCTTTACATCCGTCCCAAGGTATCATTTCCAATACATCTGTGGGGCAAGCTCGTACACATTGAGTACACCCTATACATGTATCATAAATTTTTACTGAATGTGACATTGGATCTATAAAGTACAGTTTTGAACATAAAAGATTTTCGATCTGGTCAAATCAAATTAGTAGTAAATGAATCATATATTATATATTGTAATATTGTAGACACCAGACGAAACAGTGGTTTATTAAAAAAAATCAATATATTTCTTAAATCAATCTGTTTATGAGAAAAGGTCAAGACACTTTGATTTTCGTTTCAACAATTATGATGATACGAGTTGCACATGCGAATTAAAATTAATTGGCCAACAAATCGGTCATCATTATTTCAATATAAATATAAAAATGCAATTCAATAAAATGGAATTGCATTCAAATTCAATAAAAAAATAGTATTTCAATTCTATTAAATATTTTTATGTGTCTTTATTTAAATTATCTATGATGATTATCACTAATTATTCAACAAATTCGATTGATTAATACGAGTTGATTTTCTGTTACGATGGATCGACGAAACAATAGCAAGTCCAATAGCTGCTTCAGCAGCTGCAATGGCTATAACAAAGATTGAGAAAATGTCTCCTTTTAATTGGCGACTATCAAATATATCAGAAAATGTTACAAGATTGATATTAACCGAATTTAGTATAAGCTCAAGACACATAAGCGCTCTAACCATGTTTCGACTTGTAATCAATCCATAGATACCGATAGAAAATAAATAAACACTCAAAAAAAGGACATGCTCAAACATCATTGACTAACTCCTTATCAATCTCGATTCATTTCAATATGAACAACAATTCAACCGATTCAATTGATTAGAATAGAACAATTACACAACAAAAGAAGATATTGACGGTAGATAGATTTAACTAAAAATTTCTATTTATTTATTTAGAATTTAGTTAGAATTCTAAGAATTGGGAATCATTATAAGTTAAGTATTTTTATTGCTTATTGTCGAGCCATAGTAATTGCACCTATCAAGGAAACTAAAAGAATTATTGAAATGAGTTCAAATGGAAGATAAAAATCTGTTGATAAATGAATCCCAATTTGTTGAACGTTATTTATTAGGTCCTGTTCCATAATCTGGTTTGACCTTGCAGTCCAAATAATTCCGTACCATGACGTATCTGGGATAGTAGTAATTAGTGAAAAAAGAATAGTTGTACAAACCATCAAAGTGACCCCATCTCCAACGGTCCAAAAATAGGAATTATTGGAATATTCTGAACCATTCATGAACATTACAGCAAATATGATCAAGATATTTATGGCTCCCACATAAATAAGGAGCTGTGCGGCAGCTACAAAATAGGAGTTCGATGAAATATAGAATAAGGATATACAAACAAGAACCAATCCCAATGAAAAGGCAGAATAAATTGGATTGGTAAATAATACTACCCCCAGACCCCCTAATACAAGAATTGACCCCAGAAATACAACAAGAATATCATGTATTGGTCCAGGTAAATCCATTATGTATAAAATACAAAATAAATAACTTTAACTATTTCATGACCTTACTTTAACTTTACTAAATAAATGGTCCAGGAAAGGAAAAGGGGTTACCCTATTTTTGTTTTCTTGTATATAATATTGTATATGATACATTTATAATTGAATTGAATTTGAATATGGATTAATGTAGATATAGATAAAATTATCGGGCCAACCTTACTTTATTTATATTTATCCGAAAGAAAAAAAAAAAGAAAAAAGTAGTTGAAATTTGCTATTTCGAAATCATCACTGAAAATATATTTTTAGTTTAAATCAAAGAGTGATTCTCAACAATCATTAGTTTTTATTTGTAGTTACCGACTACCCAAAATAAAAAGCTTGGATCCTTTATATCAAAACAAAATCTTAGTAATCGGTAATTGTTCTTGAATCAAAGGGTTTATCTTTGTCTATTTTTATTTGAGTCGAATTCATAACTGTTTGAATTGTATAATCTCCAATTATTGAGATTGGTAATCGACCCAAAGCAATTTGATTATAATTCAAATCGTGACGATCATAAGTAGAAAGTTCATATTCTTCAGTCATTGATAAACAATTTGTTGGACAATACTCGACACAGTTACCACAAAATATACAAACCCCGAAATCTATACTATAATTAAGTAATTGTTTCTTTTTAATATCTCTTTCAAATCTCCAATCAACAACGGGTAGATCTATCGGGCATACACGAACACATACTTCACAAGCAATACATTTATCAAATTCAAAGTGGATTCTACCCCGGAAACGCTCTGATGTGATCGATTTTTCATAAGGATATTGAATAGTTACAGGTAAACGATTTGTGTGGGATAAGGTAATTATGAAACTTTGACCAATGTACCTTGCAGCTCGTATTGTTTGTTGACCATAATTCATGGACCCAATTACCATAGGGAACATATTGTAGATATACATGAAAAATTTGACGTTTCTTTCTCTTGTTTGATAGAGATTATGAATCTAAAATAGTGTTATCGTATTCTCTTATTTATAATGAAACAAGTTGGGAAGAAGTTGTTAATAACAGATTACCTAGAGAAATAGGTAAAAGAAATTTCCATCCAAGATTTAATAACTGGTCCATTCTCATTCTAGGTAAAGTCCATCTTGTTGTGATAGAAATGAAGAGAAACAAATAAGCTTTAGTTAATGTAATAAGGATACCCATTGTCATTCCAAAAATGCCGGCGATTTTTTTTATTCCGAAAAGCTCAGAAATGGATATATACGGAATAGGTAAATTCCACCCACCTAAGTAAAGAACTGTTACAAATAATGAAGAAACTAATAAATTTAGGTAAGAAGCAAGATAAAATAAACCGTATTTGATACCCGAATACTCGGTTTGATAACCTGCTACTAATTCCTCCTCCGCTTCTGGTAAATCAAAGGGCAATCTCTCACATTCGGCTAGAGAAGAAATTAGAAAAACAATAAATCCTATAGGCTGACGCCACAGATTCCACCCCCAAAAACCATATTTTGACTGTGCTTCAACTATATCAACTGTACTTGAACTGTTAGATAATCATAGTCGATAATAACATCACTGTTCCCATCGCTATTTCAAAACCGTACGTGAGACCTCAGCTTCATACGGCTCCTCGATGGCCACAAAAAAAATGTAAGGATGGGTTCGGTATTATCACCATCTTTGGATGGATAGAATAAAGATACATCGGAAAGTCCCAAATTAGACCAAGGAATTCTGTCTGCTAGAATAATAAAAAAAGTGCTTCCGAATTGATCTCATCCTTTACAATAAAAATTTCTCTTTGTTCGGTAATAACTTAATATTTCAATAAAATACTCCTTATATCAATCAATACAAAATAAAAAGAATTAGTCATTAGTTCATGAATCGTGATAAGAATTCGATATGTATGAATATGGATAGAGAAAAGAATAAATAAGGATCCCCTTTTTTTATTATTCATTCAATTACTGCATTCCATTTCTTTTTTCCTGTTCTTCTGTCTCAGAGGAGGATACTCAAAAATAAAATAAAGAATTAATTCGTTCTTGATAGTCATTTCTTTAACCAGTGAATAGGAGCATACTCTAGATCGGAATCGTAGGGAAGTACTACTTGATCATTTCTACCAATTTCAAGTCCTTATTATGATTCGTTTTATGAAGAAATACCTCTTTTTTGATACCTTACATTATCTCCATTACTAATCCTTTGTGTACCTTGGTGTTCCTAACCGTCCACTGACTTTTGATTGATCCCCGGTATAGTAATACATATGAGACAGTAGTAGAAACTCCATACAGTTGATCCTTTGTTTGCGCCCGCTTCAAGATATGATGACTAATCAAAAAATCTTAATCTTGGGGTAAGCAGTTTACACTGCTTATTTTTACTTCAACTTTATTCTTGTACATAGGGAATGAGATTGTTTCTTCTTACTACAAATTTGGAAGCTGTTTAGTTTCACTCATATAACTATCTGGTTTAACTCATCAACCCGAATGCTGAATAAAAAAAATTAAAACATCTATTCAATACATTGAACCTCTTTCTTTTTTCTTTTATTTCTAGAAGAGAGGTTCAAAGTTCATATTCCAACGAATCACACGTAGAGATATTGATAACACACATAGAGTTAATGGTATTTCATAACTAATAGATTGAGCAGCAGCTCGTAGACCACCTAAAAAGGAATATTTATTATTCGATCCATATCCTGACATAAGAAGCCCAATAGGAGCAATACTAGAAATGGCGATCCATAAAAAAACACCTATACTGAGATCGGCTAAAACAAGACGATACCCAAAAGGAATTACTAAATAACTTAGTAGAATTGATATAACCGCTATAGACGGTCCCACACTAAACAAACGAATATCTCCTCGAGATGGGAGGAGGTCCTCTTTAAAAAGTAGTTTAGTCCCATCCGCTATAGCTTGAAGAATTCCCAACGGGCCAGCATATTCAGGCCCAATACGTTGTTGTATCGCTGCAGATATTTCTCTTTCTAACCACACAATTACTAGTACCCCCATTGTTATTCCCAATATAAGGGTCAAAATGGGTACAATCCATATTAGTCCATACACTTCTTTTAAAAATTCCGATGTAGAAAAAGAATTGATAGTTTGTACTTCTGTCGTATCAATTATCATTTCAACGATCAACTTCTCCCATAATGATATCTATACTACCCAATATCGTCATGATATCAGCCAATTTCATTCTTTTAACTAGCTGAGGAAGAATTTGCAAATTGATAAAACCGGGTGGACGAATTTTCCATCTCCAGGGGAAAACACTATTATCTCCTATCAAATAAATTCCCAATTCTCCTTTTGGGGCTTCCACTCTCACATAAAGTTCTTGTTTCGACAATTCTAAATTGGGTGAAGGTTTTTTACTAATAAATCTATATTCAAAATCATTCCATTCGGAATTCTTTGCTCTATCAAAGCGTCGTACTTCTAAATTTTCATAAGGTCCTCCAGGAATTCCTTCTAGAGCCTGTTGAATAATTTTTATGGATTCCTTCATTTCACTGATTCGTACTAAATAACGAGCTAATGAATCTCCTTCTTTTTGCCATTGGACTTCCCAATCGAATTCATTGTAACACTCATAATGATCAACTTTACGAAGATCCCATTGGATTCCAGAAGCTCGTAACATCGGTCCTGATAAACCCCAATTTACAGCTTCTTCTCCACCAATAATGCCCACTCCTTCAACTCGTTCCAAAAAAATGGGATTCCACGTAATAAGTTTTTGATATTCAACAACTCCTGTTAAAGAATAATCGCAGAAATCCAAACATTTATCTATCCATCCATAAGGTAGATCAGCAGCTACTCCTCCAATACGGAAATAATTATGCATCATTCGCATACCTGTGGCGGCTTCGAATAGATCATATATCAATTCCCTTTCTCTGAAAATATAGAAAAAGGGAGTCTGTGCACCGATATCCGCCATAAAAGGTCCAAGCCATAACAAATGAGAAGCTATACGGCTCAATTCCAGCATAATTACTCTGATATAGCTAGCCCTTTGAGGTACTTGAACATTTTCCAATTGTTCTGGCGCATTTACGGTTATTGCCTCTGTGAACATAGTAGCTAAATAATCCCATCGTGTTACATAAGGTAGATATTGTATAATTGTTCGATTTTCCGCTATCTTTTCCATTCCTCTGTGTAAATAGCCCAATATGGGCTCACAGTCAATAACATCTTCACCATCGAGAGTAACGATTAGTCGGAGAACACCATGCATTGATGGGTGGTGAGGCCCCATATTAACTATCATGAGATCTTTTCTTGTAACCGGTACTGTCATATCTTTTCTTCCTTAATTCATTATTCCATGAATTCCTCAAAACGAGACTCATCAAAATGAAAAATTGAATACTACTAAAAAAAATTCAAACGATTAAATTAACGAGTTTTTGGCTCTCGAATATCCAACTGACCAATTAATTTCTTATAACGTACTCTATTTTTCTTTGACAAATAAGCCAGCAACCGTTGACGTTTTCCTAGAATTTTTCGTAGACCTCTTTGTGATAAAAAATCTTTTTTGTGCAATTCCAAATGTGAAGTAAGTCTCCGTATCTTATTGGTGAAACTGAATACTTGAAATTCAACAGAACCTTTGTTTTCTTCTTTTTCTTCTTGTGGAATAATGGAAATAAATGAATTTTTGACCATAAAAAATTTTTCTATCCTTTTTCTTTCTTTTTCATGGATTTTTCCGATCGGGAAAAATAAAAAAAAAAGAATTATGCCGGTTATTTTAATCTAGTACACACATCTAGTACACACAAAAATTTGGATTTATTCATATACTACTTCTTTATTTTATCCAAATCAAATTGCAAATTTGATTTGGATAGAAAGGGATAATATGTTTCCGCATTAACGAAAGAAAAGAATTTATTTCTATCTAAAAGGATTCCCCTAATTTATTTATTCCTATATCCAATTGAATGGATACACCATTCAATCTGTATCATTTACCAAAATATAACATAGCGTATGCATACATCTTTCGGCTTTCATATACCGAAAATGTCACGGAATATAGATATATATATGATATAGGAAATATACTATTAAATTAAATAATTCTAAATCGTGGATACATATGTATCCTTGACATACTGAAACGACTGCCATTATTGGTATCAAACCAATAGCGATTCATACAAGCTAAATCTTCTAATCGGTAATTGGGCCAAAGAACAAATTTGCATTTAATGAATTTATTTGTATTCGTATTAAGATGCTTGTCCTCATCCAAAAATTTTCCAGAGTTTCTTATGTTATTTTCATTGCAAAATAATGGATTTCTATTTCTATCCGTAACATTCCAATTATGGGAATTGAAACAAATTAACATTCTCAATTCTCTGCGACGTCTAGGAGATAGAATATTTTCGGGAACAAGGAAATCATAATAATTTGTGTCCCCATTCACAAGCATATTCCCATATCGTACAATGGGTTTATCCAAATTCCTCTTATCAATATATCTTTTTTTTATGCATTTTCTATTAGTTTGGTGTTTATTGTTCTTGACCAATGAAATACTTATAGTTTGATATATAATCAATTTTCCATCCCTTTTTATAGATAGACGAATTGGTTCGATAATTAATATTCCCTTTTTTATCAATTCTGTAAGAGCTAGATCTTTCTGAATTAGCATTACATCCAGATGCATCTCTCCTCTTTGAATCGAGGATATAGCAATTTCTTTTGGATTTATCAGTCTAAGTAAGAGACAATATACCTTGATATTATTGATCATTCTTTGGTTCAAGGAGTCATCCCATCTTAATTGAAAAAGGAAATATTTTTTCAGGAAGAAATCTAGTTCTGCTTCCTTGTTTTTCTTGGATTGTTTTTTCTTCTTACCTTTTTTAATGGTAATGTCTGATCTCGCATAATTCTCTTCAATATCTTTTTTTTTGTTTTCTTTTCGTAGATCTGATACAAGATTTACTTGGTCCTGTTGCTCATTTTTTTGTTGGTTGGAATTTTCTAATTTAAGATATTTTTTTTGATGAGATATCATCTGAAGATTATTTTTTCCATTTATATTGATGTTTTTATTTTGACTTTTATTTTTATAAAAATAAAAGTCAAAAAGAAGTAATTTGATTGGTATAATCCATGGTTTAATCTTATATGCATCAAAAAGTAAGACAAATTCTGGGAAGAACCAAGATTCTAGATTTGATATGGTATGATAAACTCTTTCTTGATTCATTCCCATCCAATTAAAAAAAATACTTTTTTGATTGGATGGGTTGATTTCTTGATGAATCATAAGAGAAAAAATATCTTTTTTTTTCAATTTGTTGTTGATTTTTTTTTCAGTCTTAGTATTTTTATCAATTTTGGTACCGATATGTGTATTGGTCCAGGTCTCAATATTGATATTTTTTCTAAGACAAAAGTGGAGAATTTGACAATCAAAATATTTTCTATCTAGATTTTTATGCGTATCAATAATATATCCTTCTTCTAGATAATCACTAATAGCTGTACTTACCAATACATAAAATGATTCGGATTTTGGTTTATTGAAATTATATGGAATTTTGTGAACCCCATTTACTTGTAATCTTGACCCATAAATATAAAAATCCTCCTTATCCCCATAGTTCATATATTTATGTGATAAAAGATCATATCTGTAGTGTTTTTTCCATTTTTCTTTTTGATTTGTCAATGAATCCGCTGCATAGTAATTTTGTTTCACGTAATGAATTAATTGGTCTTTTTCTTTTTTATATGAATCCGCTTTAATTGAGTCCTTATTTTGAATCCTATAACGTTGATTGATTCTATTTCGCCATTTTAGTGGTACTAACCGCGACCATTTGGTTTGAGATAAATTGTATTGATAATGCCCCTTTAACCAGTTTTTCCATTCAATCATTCCAGACTTATGAATTTTCTTATGTCTTGAATTGTAATCAAATATTCCTCGTGTCATACAATAATCCTTGATTTTATCCTTAATAAAAGGATAAGTCCCCTGATATTGAAGTAGAGATTTCAATTGATACTTGTTAAGTAATTGGGTTTGTGATAATTTGTAAAATACATATGCTTGGGACAAGGAGGATAAGTCATAATACATTTTTGTACTATTACTAATATTAGTATTCGAAAAGGACTTTTTTATAGTGGAAAAAAAGTTCATTGTATTTTGATCTCTTTCATCAATTCCTTCCTGATTTGTTTGATCATTGTAAACGGATTTATTGATTATTTTTTTTGTTGATTCAAAGAAAAGTTGGAAATAGATCCTGTGAATGGTAATCATACATAGCAAGATATCTATATATATATTTTCAATCAGAGATTTCATAAAATAATGTGATTTACGTATTAATCGTATATTTATTCTTTGGAATATCTGCCAAATATGTTTCTGTGATTTCGATCTTTTATCATCACAAGTTAGAATTATTTTTTTCTTGTCTTTTGTGATTCGTTCTATTTGATTCCTGATTGTGATTGTTCTATCAGAAAGATCTTTCATCTTTTTTTCTATGAGTGAATAATTTGTCCAATTCATGGATTGGATTTGAATGGTTGATTTGTGAATAATCTTATTATTTATTTCGGAATCTTTTCCATTTTCAGCCGTTTCATATACTTTCACCTTGCTCAATTCAAATAAGAATATTGGGTTTACTTTTTGAATTTCCTTCATTATTCGTTTTAGAACTAGAAGTATTTTAATGATCCATCTTGTTTTTTCTTTTGAAACTTTTAGAAGTAGAAATAAATCCTTTTTAACTTTTCTAACTTTTTTTTGGAGTTCTTTATAAATGGGTTCAAAAAAGGAAGGTCGTTTTCGGGGATTCCCAAAAGGGAATTCCGCTTCCATTCCCCAAACCGTTAAAAAACAAAAATTGTCTTTTTTTCCTTTTTTTTTTATTTGATCCCTAGGATGAGATCGTATTTTAGATCTTCGCCAAGGTTTCAAACAGAAAGGAAATAGAATCTTTATCTGAATACCGTCTGCTAACCAATCCTTGGGAAATTCTGTTTCTGATAATTGAACACCATTATAAGTGCATTTAACATGCATTTCTCTATTCCACTCCTTCAAATCCTCATACCATTCGGGGAATTGGAATAATAACATACGGCCAATATTTTTAGCAATTATCAATGAAGGCAATACAATGTATTTTCTAAGAAAAGATTGGGTTACTAACATCAAACCTCTTATTCCTTGAGCAAATATAATGCTATCCCAAGTTTCTGATATTACTATACGTTCATTTTCCTCTTTTTTTTCTTCATTTTTTTTATCTTTTTCCCCTGTCTCTTCCTCCTCAAAATCAAAATGTGAAATTTTCAATTCTGGTTCTCTCCCCACCGAATTCCTAAAAATGAGATTCATCATTTCAGAGATATAAAAAGAAGAAAAAAAAAATGTTTTGTCTATTCGATCCAAAAAAAGCGGAGAATGCGCATTTGCTTGAAACATTTCCCAAATAACCGTTTTACGTCTTTGAGCACGCATGGATCCTTTGATTATATCCCGACGAAAATCCGATTGTTGCGAGTAACGTATCAAAGCCACCTCTTCTGCTTGATCACTATTATTAGTATTATTAGTATTATTTGTAGTTGTAATAGGGTTGGTATTCTGATTGTTATCAGTATAAATTACTACGCGTTTGGCTTTTCTTGAACGAATTTCATGATCTTCCTTAGATTCTTCCTCATTTTCTTCCTCCTGTTCTTCCAAATCATCAGTTAATTTGTATGACCACCGAGGAACCCTTTTACGGATTTCTTCTATTCCAATAGATTTATTTCTAATTATTGTTTGATCGTTTGGATCAGTTGTAATTACATCGAATACCCATTTTAAAGCTTTTGTTTGATTTTCTAAATCAATTCTTGTTTGCTCTCTCAATAAAGAATATTTTTTAAAATGAAAAGTGGGTGCAGGCTCAGAAGGAAATTCTTTGATTGAGGTTAAGGAATTACCAATATAATTCAGTAATGATTCCCTATCAGGCGGATTCTTTTGATGTTCAAATTTTCTGGAATAATTAGAATTATTAGGAAGTAGCCCATAAATCTTATTTATCCAATTGATTTCTATGGAATCCTCCGTATCTGTAGAAGTGATTAAATCATTCATGATCATATGTGAATAGAATTTTTTTATTGTTCCACGATATGGTCCCCTCAAAAAGGGGTCATACGTTTTGGGCAAGTATTTTTGTTCGTTTTCATCATTGCATAATCTGGTCCTTTTTTCGAGCATATCTAGAGCAAGAAATCCCTTTTCTTTTTCTAGAGCTTTTGTTCGACTTATTAATTCATTGTTCAAGTTGT